ATAATTAAAATTTCAACAAAAATATTAATAATAATTACTTTAATTATTTCAACCACAATAGTAATCAGATCAGAAAATTGATTTAGAATATGAATAGGATTAGAAATTAATATAATATCATTTATTCCAATAATAGAAAATAATAAAAACTACTTATCTTCAGAATCAAAAATAATATATTTTTTGATCCAAAGAATAAGATCAATAATTTTTATTTTTATAATTATTATGAATCCATTAATTATAATTAAAGAAGAAATAGTAAATACATTAATAATAAACATTATTACTATTAGAATAATAATAAAAATAGGCATAGCCCCAGTACATATATGATTTGTTAATATTATAAATAAAATAAGATGAAATAATTGTATAATTATTATAACATGACAAAAAGTAGCACCCATATTTATTTTAAGTAACACAATTAATAATTCATTAATTATTAGAACATGATCAATTATAAGAGCTATTACCGGAGCTATTGGAGGAATTAACCAAACTTCAATTAAAAAAATCATAGCATTCTCATCAGTTAATCATATAAGATGATTAACTATATGTATAAAATATGACAGAGAAATATGAATTAAATATTTAATTATTTATTCATTAATTATTATTTTATTGGTAGAAGTATTTTCTAAAAAATCAATTAATTATATTAATCAAATCAATATAAATATAAAAACACAAATAGAAAAAATAAATATATTAATTATAATATTAAGATTGGGGGGGCTACCCCCATTTATCGGGTTTATACCAAAATGATTAGTAATTCAATCCTTAATTAGAACAAATTCAATATTCACAATTATAATTTTAATAATATCATCAATAATTACACTTTTTTATTATATACGAATAATAGCCCCAATAATTATAAATAGAAGAACAATAAACAAATGAAATAATAAAAATGTTAATATAAAAACAAATTATATATACAGATTTATTATTAACATGATATTACCAATTACAATAATTATTAATATATTATAAAACCTTAAGTTAAAAAAACTTTTAACCTTCAAAGTTAAATATATATAATAAATTATATAGGTTTTAGTAAAATACTACTTTAGAATTGCAGTCTAATATCATTTATTGACTATAAAACCTGATAAAGGAATTAAAAATTCTTATATAAATTTACAATTTACAACTTAACACATCAGACACTTTATCAAAAATTGAACAAATGAATATTTTCAACAAATCATAAAGACATTGGGACATTATATTTTATACTAGGAATATGATCTGGTATAATTGGAATATCAATAAGATGAATTATTCGAATTGAACTAGGACAACCAGGATCATTTATTGGAAATGATCAAATTTACAATGTTATTGTGACAGCTCATGCATTTATTATAATTTTCTTCATGGTTATGCCAATTATAATTGGAGGTTTTGGTAACTGATTAGTACCTTTAATAATTGGAGCACCTGATATAGCATTTCCCCGAATAAATAATATAAGATTTTGACTTTTACCACCATCAATTACATTATTATTAATAAGTAGAATAGTTGGTACAGGAGCAGGTACTGGATGAACAGTATATCCACCTTTATCGAGAAATATAGCCCATAGAGGTGCATCTGTAGATTTAGCTATTTTTTCATTACATTTAGCCGGTGTATCCTCAATTTTAGGAGCAGTAAACTTTATTTCAACAATTATTAATATACGAACAGAAGGTATAACAAGTGAAAAAATCCCCTTATTTGTATGATCAGTGGGAATTACTGCTTTACTATTACTATTATCATTACCAGTCTTAGCAGGAGCTATTACTATATTATTAACTGATCGTAACTTAAATACATCATTTTTTGACCCAGCTGGTGGGGGAGATCCAGTATTATACCAACACTTATTTTGATTTTTTGGACACCCAGAAGTATATATTTTAATTTTACCAGGATTTGGTATTATTTCTCATATTATTAGACAAGAAAGAGGAAAAAGAAATGCATTTGGATCAACTGGTATAATTTATGCTATAATCGCAATTGGGTTATTAGGATTTATCGTATGAGCTCACCACATATTTACAGTAGGAATAGATGTAGACACACGAGCATATTTTACATCAGCAACTATAATTATTGCAATTCCAACTGGAATTAAAATTTTTAGTTGATTAGCAACTATCCATGGATCAATAATTAATTATTCACCATCTACATTATGAACATTAGGATTTGTATTCTTATTTACCATTGGGGGGTTAACTGGTATTGTTTTGGCAAACTCCTCAATTGATATTATTTTACATGATACATACTATGTTGTAGCCCACTTTCATTATGTATTATCAATAGGAGCTGTATTTGCCATTATAGCAGGATTCATTCAATGATACCCATTATTTACAGGAATAACAATAAATCCAAAATGATTAAAAACACAATTTTTCACAATATTTATTGGAGTAAATACAACATTTTTCCCACAACATTTCCTAGGATTAAGTGGTATACCTCGACGATATTCCGATTACCCAGATATATATATATCATGAAATATTGTTTCATCAATTGGATCAACAATCTCAATTTTAGGTACTATAATATTTATTTTTATCATATGAGAAAGAATAATTGCTAAACGAAAAATTATATTTATTTTAAATTTAAATTCAAGAATTGAATGATTACAAAAGTATCCACCTGCTGAACACTCTTATAACGAAATACCTATTGCTTTCAAATTCTAATGTGGCAGAAAATATGCAATGAATTTAAGATTCATTTATAAAGAATTATCTTTCTTTAGAAATTGCTAAATGATCTCAAATTAATATACAAGAAGCTAATTCACCTTTAATAGAACAATTAATCTTTTTCCATGACAATACCATAATTATTTTAATTATAATTACAACATTAATTGCATGAATTATAATTAAAATACTTTTTAATAAAAAAATTAATCGATTTATAATAGAAAACCAAATAATTGAAATTATTTGAACAATTCTTCCAACTATAATTTTAATTTTAATTGCATTACCCTCATTACGAATTTTATATATAATAGATGAAACAAAAAATCCAACTATTACAATTAAAGCAATTGGACATCAATGATATTGAAGATACGAATATTCTGATTTCAAAAATATTGAATTTGAATCATATATAAAACCAACTAATGAAATTTTAAAAAATGAATTCCGACTACTAGAAACAGATAATCGAATTGTATTACCTATAAATAATCAAATTCGAATTTTAGTGACTGCAACTGACGTTTTACATTCATGAACTATTCCTTCAATAGGAATTAAAATTGATGCCATTCCTGGACGACTAAATCAAGGATCAATATTTATTAATCGTCCGGGACTAATATATGGACAATGCTCGGAAATTTGTGGGGCCAATCACAGATTCATACCCATCACCATTGAAAGCGTAACTACTAAACAATTCATCGAATGATTAAAAAATAATTCATTAAGTGGCTGAAAGTTAAGCAATGGTCTCTTAAACCAATTTATAGTAATTTACGAACACTCTTAATGGAAAAATTAGTTTATAAAAAACATAAGCTTGTCAAGCTTAAAAAATTAAATAATTAATATTTTTCTATACCACAAATAGCACCATTATCTTGATTATCATTAATAATTATATTCATTATTACAATTATTATTATTAACACTTTGATATATTTTAATAAAAATTATATAACAAAAATAGAAAATAAAGAAAAAAATTTTAACGAAATAAATTGAAAATGATAACAAATTTATTTTCAACATTTGATCCTTCCACATCAATGAATTATTCAATAAATTGAATAAGAACTTTTATAATTATAATTATATTTCCATATTCATATTGAATTATAAGATCGCGTTATTCTAAAATAATTAATTTAATTTATATAACTCTTCATAAAGAATTTAAAACTCTTTTAATAAAAAGTGAGGGTTTAACCCTTATAATAACATCAATCTTTATATTTATTATAGTAAATAATTTAATAGGATTATTACCTTATATTTTCACAAGATCAAGTCATCTTATTTTTTCATTAGCTTTATCAATTCCATTATGAATATCAATTATAATATTTGGATGAATTAAAAAAACACAACATATATTTAGACATCTAATTCCTGTAGGAACTCCAGGTATATTAATACCATTTATAGTATGTATTGAAACTATTAGAAATATTATTCGACCAGGATCATTAGCAGTTCGATTAAGAGCTAATATAATTGCCGGACATTTACTTATAAGATTGTTAGGAAATAATACTACAAGAAACGAAACAGCCACAATTATTGTAATAATATTAATAACAATTCAAATTATACTAATATTATTTGAAACAGCCGTAGCTATCATTCAAGCATATGTATTCTCAATTTTAACAACCTTATATTCAAGTGAAGTAAATTATGAAAAAACAAAATCACCCTTTCCATTTAGTTGACCCAAGACCTTGACCTTTAACAGGATCAATTGGAGCCATAACATTAACTTCAGGGATAGTTATATGATTCCATATAAAAAACCCCATATTAATAATAATAGGAATTTTAATTTTAATTTTAACAATAATCCAATGATGACGAGATATCGTACGAGAGGGTACGTATCAAGGAAAACACACAATTATAGTAACAAATGGGTTAAAATGAGGAATAATCTTATTTATTATCTCAGAAGTATTCTTCTTTGTATCATTCTTTTGAGGATTCTTTCATAGAAGATTAGCACCAACAATCGAAATTGGGATAACATGACCTCCAAAAGGAATTAAAACTTTTAATCCTATAGATATCCCCCTTCTTAATACAACAATCTTATTATCAAGAGGGATCACCATTACATGAGCACATCACAGAATTATAAATATAAACCATAGACAAACAGTAAAAGGATTATTTTTAACAGTAATTTTAGGTGTTTATTTTACTATTTTACAAGCATATGAATATATTGAATCACCATTTACTATCAGAGATTCAGTATATGGATCATGTTTCTTTATAAGAACAGGATTTCATGGGATTCATGTAATTATTGGCACAACGTTTTTATTAGTATGTTTAATCCGAACAATAAAATTTCATTTTTCAAGAAAACATCATTTTGGATTTGAAGCAGCCGCATGATACTGACATTTTGTCGATGTAGTATGACTATTTTTATATATTTCTATTTACTGATGAGGTAGTTATTTTTTTAGTATAAAAAGTATATTTAACTTCCAATTAAAAGGTCTTAAAATAAGAAAAAATAATCATCAAAATTATATTATCAATTACATTAAGTATAATAATCAGATTATTATTAATAATAATCTGCTCTACAATTTCAAAGAAAAGAAAAAATAACCGTGAAAAAATAACACCATTTGAATGTGGATTTGACCCAAAAAGATCATCACGAATACCTTTTTCAATACAATTCTTTATAGTAGCTATAATCTTTTTAATTTTCGATGTAGAGATTGTTATTATTTTACCAACAATTAAAATAATTCAAATAAGTGAATTATATATATGATTTATTGTAACATCAACATTTATTATTATCCTAATAGTGGGATTATACCATGAATGAAAAAACGGAATTCTAGAATGAAGAAATTAAAGGGGATATAGTTAAAAAATAACATTTAATTTGCAATTATAAATTATTATATATATAATTTTCCTCAAAGCAAAGAAGTAAAAATTACACTTAGTTTCGACCTAAATATAGAGTATTAAACTCCGTGCTTTTAACTAAAACCAAAATAGAGGTATTTCACTGTTAATGAAATTATTGATTAAAAAATCTAGTTAAAAGAGAAAGTTGTAACTAAAAGAAGCCGCTAACTATCTTTTAAAGCGGTTAAATTCCGTTTTTCTCTTATTTTATATAGTTTAAAATAAAACAATTCATTTTCAATGAATAAAAGAATTAATATATTCTATAAATATTCAAAAAGTAAAAAACTTATATTGATATCTTCAATATCACGCTTTAAATTTAAGCTATTTGAATTAATAAATAATAAATATAAAAATAAATAAAAAAAAAGATATTATATAAATCTTCAAATTATTGTAATAAAAAAACTGTATTAATTTTCTCAAAACTACTACGTAGAAAAAAGATAGTTTTGAGAAAACAAACTCACCCCAACCTACTTCAAGGTTCCTATTAAGATTATAAGAATAATCTAAGAAAGTTTTTCTTAAAAAATATGTTCTAAATGAGGGTATAAATCATATTCTTGAAAAGAAAGAAGAGATATTATAAAATTTAATAAAATTAGAAAAAGAAGAATAATAAAAAATAGATAACTCATAACCTAAAAAAATCCCCATAAAAATTATAATTAAAGACATAATTTTTATAAAAAATGGTAATATTAAAAAAATGGGTGTAGTAAAAATTAATCATCTAATAACTCTTCCTCTTATAATTGATATTAAAACTAAAAAAATTATAGAAATATTTATAAATTTATCTTCCATATAATTTTGACAAGTATAAGTATTTGAATGAACAATTATAGAATAATAAACTAAACGTATTCTATAAGAAACAGTTAAGCCGACTGAAATATATATAATAAAATAAATAAAAAAATTTGAACCATTAAAAGATGAAATTTCTAAAATTAAATCCTTTGAATAAAATCCTGATAAATAAGGAAAACCACATAATGATATATTAGAAATACAAAAACAAGTAACAGTAAAAGGTAATTGATTAGATAAACCTCCTATGAGACGAATATCTTGAGTATCATTTATAACATGAATAATTAAACCAGCACATAAAAACAATAATGCTTTAAAAAAAGCATGAGTTAATAAATGAAAATAGGAGAGATGAGGGAAACCTATAAATAAAATAGTTATTATTAAACCTAGCTGACTTAATGTAGAAAGAGCAATAATTTTTTTTAAATCAAATTCAAAATTAGCACCTAAACCAGATATAAATATAGTTATTATAGATAAAATTAAAAAATAGTTACAATTAAATATATATAATAAATCTCTAAATCGAATTAAAAGATAAACCCCTGCGGTAACTAAAGTAGAAGAATGAACTAAAGCTGAAACTGGTGTTGGGGCTGCTATAGCAGCAGGTAATCAAGAAGAAAATGGAATCTGTGCTCTTTTAGTAAAACCAGCTAAAATCAAAAGAATTATTAAATAAAAAGCCCATCTATTAAAAATATTTAAATAATAAAAAAAATGTCAACTCCCATAATTTATTATTCAAGCAATTGATAATAAAATAGCAACATCACCAATTCGGTTAGTTAAAATAGTTAATATACCAGCTGAATAGGATTTATAATTTTGAAAATAAATTACTAAACAATAAGAAACAAGACCTAAACCATCTCAACCAACTAAGATTCTAATTATATTTGGTCTCATAATTATTATAAATATAGATATAATAAATATCAAAACTAAATATAAAAAACGAATTTTATTAATATCATTAATTATATAAGAATGACTATACAAAATTACTATTGATGAAATAAAAAAAACACAACCACAAAAAAATATTGAAATTCAATCAAAAATTAAAGTAAAAGTTATTAATATACTATTTACTCTAATAAATTCTCAATCTAATAAATAAATTATATCAAAAAAAAGAAGGTATAAACCCAATAAAATTATTATTAATCCTAAAATAAACAAAATAAATGATCTTAATATATAAAATGAAGTATTTTTCATAAGTCTGAAATATATTTATACCTATAACACCACAAATTATTATTCTATTTAAACTATTCAAACATAATCAAATTAAAAAAATATCAATTTTTAAAATTAAAAAATTTAATGGTAATCAATGTAAAAATAACAACATATATTCACGAATATTGACAGAATAAAACCCCTTTAAACCTGAATATAAAGAACCGTGCTGAGTATTTGAATATAAATAAATTCTATAACAACATCTAAGAAAAGAACCAAAAAATAAAAAAATAAAAGTATAATTGTTTCATCTTATAAGAGAATTAATAATTATAATTTCACCCAACAAATTTAAAGAAGGGGGTCTGGCTATATTATTAGCACAAAACATAAATCAAAAAAATGATAAAGAAGGCATCAAAGTAATTAAACCTTTATTAAAATAAAATCTACGTCTATTAGAACGATCATATAAAATATTAGCCAAACAGAACAAACCTGAAGAACAAAGACCATGACCAACTATTAAAATTAAAGCACCTAACATTCCCAAATAATTTAAAGTAAAAATACCACAAATAACTATAGATATATGACTAACTGAAGAATAAGCAATTAAAGACTTTATATCAACTTGAAATAAACAAATAAAACCAATTATTATTATACCAAATAATCTTAAACCAATTACAAAAGTATTATTTATTAAATAATTTCCCTTTAAAAAAGAAAAAATACGCATTAAACCATAACCACCTAATTTCAAAAGAATACCGGCTAAAATTATTGAACCTGAAATAGGTGCTTCTACATGAGCCTTAGGTAATCAAAAATGAAAAAAAATTATAGGTATTTTAATTAAAAAGGCTAAAACTAAACCTAAATATAAATAAAAATTATAGTAAATTAATATTAAACTATAACATATAGTAAAAGAAGTATTATAAATATAAAAAATAGACAATAGTAAAGGTAAAGAACCAAAAAGAGTATAAAATAACAAATAAAAACCCGAAGAAAGACGCTCAGGTTGATAACCTCAACCAAAAATTAGTAATAAAGTCGGAATTAATCTTGATTCAAAAAATAAATAAAATATAAAAATATTTGAAGTAGAAAAAGATAAAATTAAAAAAAATAACAAAAATACTAAAACTAATATAAAATTTGATGGTATATAACCATCTAAAACTTTATATCTAGCTATAATTATTAAAACTAAAATTCAAAAAGTTAAATAAATTAAAGTTGAAGAAAGGATATCTATTATAAAACCATAACTTAAAGAAGAAAAAAATAAAGTTATTATATTTATATTTATAAAAATAAAAAAAAATAAAAAAATAGAACTAATTATAATTATTCAATTTTTTAAAAAACATAATGGAATCAAAAAAGAAATTATTAAAAATATTTTTATCATATTAAACCAGATAAATTTATTAAATTATCATTACCATGACAACGAATTATTGAAATCAAAACTGATAAACCTAAAACACCTTCACAAACTGAAAATGTTAAAAAAATAATAATAAAATAATATTCTCTTAAATAACAATTTAAAAATATAAAAAAGGAAAAGAAAATTACAACCGCCAAATATTCTAAAATTAATAAAGTAAGCAATAAATGTTTACGTAAAGAACATAAAACTACTATACCACATATATACATATATCATAAAATAAAAATATTTATAAAAATAAGTTTTAATAGTTTATATAAAAAATAATGATCTTGTAAATCATAGATAGTTAATTTACTTTAAAACTTCAGCAAAGAAAAATGAATCTCATCTTTAATCCCCAAAATTAATATTTTAAATAAAATACTTGCTGAATATGAAAATAATTTATATAATAATTATTACTTTATCCACAATTATAATAGGAATATCACACCCTTTAAGAATAGGATTTAATTTAATCTTATTAACTATAATACTATCTATAATTATAAATTTAATTATAAAATACTCATGATATTCATATATTTTAGTATTAGTAATATTGGGAGGAATATTAGTATTATTTATGTATATAGCAAGAATTGCTTCAAATGAAATTATAAAATTCTCGGCTAAAATAACCATAATTGCAATACTAATTATAGTAATCTCAATTACTATTTTAAAAAATGACATATACATAAATATAAATTCGATCATTCCAGTCATCGAAAATCAACAAAATATATCTTTAATAAAACTATTTAATAGAAAAAGATCAATCATTACAATTATATTAGCAATGTATTTATTAATTACAATAATTTATGTAATTTTTATCACCAATGTATTTGAAGGACCTATACGAAAAAAGAGTTATGAAAAAACCAATTCGTAAAAATCATCCATTAATTAGAATTATAAATTCATCTTTATTTGATTTACCAACACCTTCATCAATTTCAATTTGATGAAATTTCGGATCATTATTAGGAATATGTCTAATTATCCAAATTTTAACTGGGCTATTCTTAGCAATACATTATACTGCTGATGTTAACATCGCATTTAATAGAGTAATTCATATTTGTCGAGATGTTAATAGAGGATGACTACTTCGAAATATACATGCTAATGGTGCATCAATATTTTTTATTTGTTTATATCTTCATATTGGACGAGGAATATATTATGGCTCATATAAATTATTTATAACTTGAACAGTAGGAGTAGCTATATTATTTATTATTATAGCTACAGCTTTTTTAGGTTATGTTTTACCATGAGGTCAAATATCCTTTTGAGGAGCAACAGTAATTACTAATCTTATATCAGCAATTCCATATTTAGGTAACGAAATCGTAAAATGATTATGAGGAGGATTTTCTATTGACAACGCAACACTAACTCGATTTTTTACATTACACTTTTTATTACCTTTTATCTTAGCAGCTTTAACAATAATTCATTTATTATTTTTACATCAAACTGGATCAAACAACCCAACAGGAATTAATAGAAAATACGATAAAATACCTTTTAACCCATACTTCTCTATTAAAGACATCATAGGAATAATTATCGCAATTTATTTATTTTTATTAATAAACTTATTAGAACCTCGCTTACTTGGAGATCCAGAAAACTTCATTCCAGCTAATCCATTAGTTACACCAATTCATATTCAACCCGAATGATATTTTTTATTTGCATATGCAATTCTACGATCAATTCCTAATAAATTAGGAGGTGTAGTAGCAATAATTTTATCTATTTTAATATTAATAGCAATTCCAATAACTTATAAAAGAAAATTTCAAAGAAACATATTTTATCCAATTAATCAAATAATATTTTGATCATTTTTAACTATAGTTATCTTATTAACTTGAATTGGGGCACGACCAGCAGAAGAGCCATTTATCACTACTGGTCAAATAATCACAACAATATATTTTTTATATTTTATAATAAATCCAATAATATTAAAAATATGAGATAAATTAACAGAATAGTTGACTAAACTTTAGAAAAGTATATATTTTGAAAATATAAAATAGTAGTTAAATTCTACTATCAACTTAACTTAGAAAAATGATTATAAGAACTCAAATATAAATACAATAAAACCTATATAAAAAATAAAGTAATTTAAAGAAATAGGTAAAAAAACCTTTCAAGTTAAATATATTAATTTATCATAACGAAAACGAGGTAAAGTACCACGAACTCAAATTACTAAAAAAATAATTAAAACCATTTTAATATAAAAAATAAATGAATTCAAATCACAACCCAAAAAAAAGATAGAAGTTAATAAACTTATAAAAATAATATTTATATACTCCGATAAAAAAATAAAAGCAAAACCACCTCTACTATATTCAACATTAAAACCAGAAACCAACTCAGATTCACCTTCAGCAAAATCAAAAGGTGATCGATTAACTTCAGCTAAAAAAGAACTAATTCAACAAAAAAATAAAGGAATAGAAAAAAATATAAATCAAATATAATTTTGATAAAAAGAAAAATAAATTAAATCAAAATCATAAACAAAAATAATTAAACATAAAAGAATTATTGACATTCTTACTTCATAAGAAATAGTTTGAGCTATAGAACGTAAAGAACCTAAAAGAGAATAATTTGAATTAGACGATCAACCACACATCAAAACGCCATAAACCCCCAAACTAGTACAACATAAAAAATATAAAAAACCTAAATTAAATCTATAAACATTAACTAAAAAAGGAAAAAGTAATCAAAGTCTAAAAGATAATATTAATATAAAAACAGGAGAAAAATAATAAACTAAAAAATTAGATATATATAAATATCTTTGCTCCTTAAAAAATAATTTCAAACCATCACTGAAAGGTTGTAATAAACCTATAAAACCAACTTTATTCGGACCTTTACGTAATTGAATATAACCTAAAACCCTTCGCTCCAATAAAGTCACAAAAGCTACAGAAATAAGAACTATAATTAACAAAAATAAAAAAATAATTAAAAATATTACTATTTGTGAAAAAATCACATAAATAAATTCTAAATTTATAGCACTAATCTGCCAAAATAGTTAATTTTATTAAAAATTAATAATATAATTAATGTGAATGGTCCTTTCGTACTAAAACACAAAAAAAATAAGGATAGAAACCGACCTGGCTCACGCCGGTCTGAACTCAAATCATGTAAGAATTTAATGGTCGAACAGACCAAGAAAATGAAATTTTGCACCCATCTCTTATCTTAATTCAACATCGAGGTCGCAAACTTATTTATTGATAAGAACTCTCCAAATAAATTACGCTGTTATCCCTAAGGTAAGTTAATCTTTTAATCAAAAATTTTGGATCAAAAAAACATAAATCAATGAAAAACAAAATTAAAAGTTTATTTAATTTTAATATCACCCCAATAAAACTCATTCTTTTAAAAAAATAATTTAAAATCAAAATATATAATTTTATAAAATTAGTAAACTTCTATAGGGTCTTCTCGTCCTATAAAAATATTTTAGCTTTTTAACTAAAAAATTAAATTCAAAAAAATAATTAAAAGAAAGATTATATTTCATCAAACCATTCATACTAGCCTTCAATTAAAAGACAAATGATTATGCTACCTTCGTACAGTTAAAATACCGCAGCCTTTTAATATTATTAATCAATGGGCAGGTACGACCTTATATAAAACTCAAAAGGCCATGTTTTTGTTAAACAGGTGAAAATAAAAATTGCCGAATTCCTATTAATAAATTAACAAAATTACTAATTATATCATTATTAATTTAAACAAAAAATTTATAAAAACATTTTAATGATAAATTAAAAAAAATAAAAATCATAATTAAAGAAAAATAATTATAACAAAATAAATTAAAAGAAATTTCCAATCCTAAAAATAATCTTAAAAAATATATTTTTAATAAAGATGCTAAGCTTATCCCTAACAACTTTTTTTTAATAAACTTTAAAAAATTAAATTTTAAAAAACAATATTAAAAATGAATTAAATTCAATTATTAAAAAACTAGATATCATTTTAAATGAAAAGCATATAACCTCTAAAATAAAATTATAAATAACTATAAAACGGAAAATAACATTTTATTTTAAATCTTAAAATTTCGAGAAAACAAAATAATTTATTTATTTTAATAAACCCTGATGCAAAAGGTACTTTAAATAAAAAATACTTTATATATATAAATAAAAAACCTTTACAGTACAAAAAAATATTATATTAATTCTTAAAAATACTAAAAATAAAAATATTTTTATTAAAATAAATAAACAATTATAAATATAAATAAATTATAATCAAATTTTGTTGAATTGCACAACACAATTTATTAATGTAAATAATAAAATCACTAAATGATAAAATTTGAAATATCCAGACCCACCTTCCGGTAGAACTACTTTGTTACGACTTATCCCAACTCAATAATGGGAGTGACGGGCGATGTGTACATTAATTAGAACTAAAATCAAAATTACTATTTTATAAAAATTACATCTAAATCCAATTTTAAAACAAAATAAAAAATGCTTTTCCATAAATAAATTTAATGTAATCCATCTCTACTTTTATATAACTACATCTTGACCTAACATTAAATTCATAAAATTTTAAGAAAATATTCTTTTAAAACATTCAATGACAGCGATATATAAGTAAAATAAAAGTGAAATCAATCGTGGATTATCAATTAAAGGACAGATTCCTCTAGAAAGATTAAATAACCGCCAAATTCTTTTAATTTTAAGAACATAACTATTAATATTAAAGTAAATTTACAATCAAAATAATAGGGTATCTAATCCTAGTTTTTTAATGATTTTCATATATCAATCTAAAACCAATAATAAATTATTAAATCAAAATTTCACCTTAAGATTTAAATTTAAATTATAAATAAATAAATATTAATATTAAACCAAAAAAATTCAATTTAACTAATTGTATAACCGCGACGGCTGGCACAATTTTTGTCAGTTAAATATTAAAACCCTGGTTTTAACTTTTTATAAAATCCAAAATTAAACACTGAAAAATAAACCTTTTAGAAAAACTTACATATAATAAAGTTTAAAAATTAAATTTTAAAGAAAGAATCAAACTTTTATTAAAAATCACGAATAAAATCGAAGGAACCAATAAATTGTCCTCTCCCCACCCCTGACATACCCCACGATATCTAACCCTCTCAACTCCGGATAACCCCCCGACTCATAAATACATACCTCCCCTATAAATATTTATTGATCTATACTCTTCTATATCTATACTACTTATATCTCTTAACTACTAATAACCATTACCTCCTCATAAATACTTATATAATGAGAATCCTTCTATGTCCTTGGGATAAGATACAACCTTTACTATACTATATTAACTCTAATTCTTATATGACCCTCACTCTCCGATTTCCTGAAATCCTATATATCCCGTATCTTAATTAAACTACTCTATTTGACTATAACTACAATCCTGTTCTTCTATATCTATAAACCTTACACCATATAAATACTTATATACCTCTCTTTCTTATTACTTTTCTACAACTACTTCTTTTCCAACCATCATATACCTTGCTCTCAATACCTAATTATATACCACTCCCTGTACCTCACATAGACGATACCCTTTTACTTGGACTACAGAAACCTAACCAACCCATGAGTACTCACATGTATTATATATTACTAACCCTCTCTTTGTTTCTCTTAAATACTGGTATGATTCTCTCTTCCCCCTCTAAAATGACAATATTTTAATAAGTAACAAATTTCTTTATTTATATATAAAACTAAAATGTAGGGTACGATAATTAAAGGAAACAAATCAAATGTCCCTTATAATAAAATAATGGATAGTTCCCATTAATAATAAAATTATTTTTAATAAGATGCCTGAATTAAAGGGCTATTTTGATAGAATAGATCATGTAATAATATTACTCTTATTATATTTTTTAGAATTAAACTAATCCATTGAAATCAAAATTCAACGTGCAACATACACCAAAATACAGAAAGATAAGCTAAAATTTAAGCTTTTAGGTTCATACCCTGAATATAGAATAAAATTCTTCTTTCTA